CAAGTCAATTGGTTCAGTCAGACTAGCTATATGTTGTGTATGATCAACGATTTCCACGGAAGGTGGTGAGATAATGTCTTGAGCAGTTATATATCCAGGACCATTGACACAAATAGATGCATTGCGAGTTCCATACATATGATTTCTCAATACAACTTCCTTTAAATTCATTAAAATTTCATGTACGGATTCTTGAATACCTACTATGGTAGAATATTCATGTGGTATTTTCTCAGATTTTGCACGTGTGATACATGTTCCTTCTATTTCTCCAAGCAAAGCTCTTCGCATCGCAATGCCTATTGTATCGGCTTGACCTTTCATAAGTGGAGACAAAATAAAGCGTCCATAATAAAGACGCTTACTATCTGCTCTTGATTCAACACACTTCCACTCTAGTGTCCGAGTAGATACTGTTACTTTCTCTCGAACCATAGTAATATTATTTGATCAGATCATTAGAATCATTTATTTCTCTTGCAACCTCATTTTTACACACGTCTTTTTTTAGGAGGTCTACATCCATTATGTGGCATAGGGGTTACGTCCCGTACGAAACTTAATAGTATACCACTTCTGCGAATAGCCCGTAATGCTGCATCTCTTCCGAGACCAGGACCTTTTATCATTATTTCTGCTCGTTGCATACCTTGATCTACTACTGTACGAATAGCATTTCCTGCTGCTGTTTGAGCAGCAAATGGTGTCCCTCTTCTTGTACCCCTGAATCCACAAGTACCGGCGGAGGACCAAGAAACCACCCGACCCCGTACATCTGTAACAGTCACAATGGTATTGTTGAAACTTGCTTGAACATGAATAACTCCCTTTGGGAGTCTACGTGCACTCTTACGTGAACCAATAAGTCCAGTCCTACGTGAACCAATTCTTGGTATAGGTTTTGCCATATTTTATCATCTCATATTTATGAGTCAGAGATATATGGAGATATCCATTTCATGTTAAAACAGATCTATTTGTCCATCGGGTCAGTTCCTTTTAGAAAGATTATCCTTGTCTTTGTTTATGTCTTGGGTTGGAACAGATTACTATAATTCGTCCCCGCCTACGGATCAGTCGACATTTTTCACAAATTTTACGAACAGAGGCCCTTATCTTCATATTTATAATTCCTTATCTTAATTCCGAATCCATTTCTTTGAAGAAAATAAATTTCAAAAAATTTTTCATTTTGAATTGTATCCCCATAAATAAAGTAATGTTGAAGTTTTAAAAACCACCTAGTCGTTCGAATCCTTGTTGCGGAGTCTATAAATTATACGCCCTCGGGTTGAATCATAACGACTTACTTCAATTTTGACTCTATCTCCTGGTAGTATCCGTATAAAACTACGGCGGATCCTTCCTGAAACATAACCTAGAATCAGATCTTCATTATCTAAACGAACCCGGAACATACCATTGGGAAGTGATTCAGTAATTAAACCTTCATGAACCCATTTTTGTTCTTTCATTCCAGGTAAAACCCCCTTAAAGTATCAACTAATGGAGGAGGAGTGATATTAGATAACCTGTTCTGTCTCGTTTTTTTTTCACAAATAGGAAATTTGGTATCTAATTCGGATATTAGAAGGATTACCATATATAACACAAAATTTCTCCGCCGATTCCTTCTAGTCGAGCCTCTCGGTCTGTCATTATACCCCGAGAAGTAGAAAGAATTACAATCCCCATTCCACCCAAAATTTTTGGAATTCTTTGATAATTAGAATAGATTCGTAGACCAGGTCGACTGATCCGTTTTAAATTTAAAGTCGTTTTATATGGCCCCTTCCTATTCCTTCTATGTCGTAGGGTTAAAACCAAAAAATCTTTGTCATTTTCCCGATGTTTTCTGACGTTTTCTATAAAGCCTTCTTGTAAAAGTATTTTAACAATGTTTTCTGTGATGTTAGTAGATGTTATTCGAACCGTCCCTTTTCTATGCATGTCAGCATTTCGTATGGAGGTTATTATGTCAGCAATGGTGTCTCTACCCATAATGAACTAAAATTATTGGTGCCTCAAAATTTGGATCTAATAAACATGATATTTTTTTGTTATGATATATACGTGAGACACAATCTATTAATTACATTCAAATCCTCTATCTACTATAACTCTATATCATGGTCTTATCTTATAATACTTCAGGGGCTAATGAAACTATTTTAGTAAAATTTAACTGTCTTAATTCCCGGGCGATCGCACCAAAAACTCGAGTTCCTTTTGGATTTCCTTCTTGATCGATGACAACTGCAGCATTGTCATCATATCGGATTATCATACCATTGTCACGTTTGAGTTCTTTACAAGTACGTACAATTACAGCTCTGATCACTTCTGATCTTTTTAGAGGCATATTTGGTACTGCTTCTTTGATCACAGCAACAATAACATCACCAATATAAGCGTATCGTCGATTACTAGCTCCTATGATTCTAATACACATCAATTCTCGAGCCCCGCTGTTGTCCGCTACATTTAAATAAGTCTGGGG